AATTCAAAATTCAAATTGAAGTATGATACTTTTCTGATATCTGATAATTCTATATCGGGAACATATATAAATAATATATATCCGTCTAACAATTTATCTTGGGGGGTTTACATATACTCATAATTGTTGTTATAATTATTATTAAATAATTATTATTAATAATGAAAATTGAGAGGGATTTTTTGATTGAAAAAATCCATGAAAAAATCCATACTGATTAGTTCTATATCATATATCAAGTTGTATTTTCTTATGTCATTAGGAAACCAAAATTTGGAGATTCAAATCCAAGAATCATTCATGCATTCTAAGTCAATAGTTAATGGGTCCTATTTTCATAAAGTTGAATTTTGTATTTTGCGACTGAAAATCCACATTTGATTTTTCAATAGAAAGGTAAGAGAAAGTTTTGAACATTATGAATTTTGAGCTAGACTCAATCGAAATTGAAAGGATGAATCAAACCCAACCAAAAGGGAAGAAGGATTAGGATTTCTTTGACTTTTAGGAAAAATTAAGGAAAACAGAACTCAAGGTGCAAGTACAATAAAAAAGCAGTTCAGTAATCCGGGAAAGTTTTCATCTATTTTTTATTTGTAGCATTTTGGCGACATGGCCGAGTGGTAAGGCAGAGGACTGCAAATCCTTTTTTCCCCAGTTCAAATCCGGGTGTCGCCTGATCAACAAAAAACTGGAAATCTCTTTTTTTCTTCTGTTGATATAACCCGCCGAATGATTCGCCAGCAGAAGCAGAGAAAGCAGACTGTTGATACTTGTTTGATTCTAAACACCTGGTCTGGGTGTTTTTCAAAAAAATTGTAAATATCCTTGCATATTTAGGCTTAGCTTTCAAGTAAATATTCGAATGCTAGAGGGGCTATCAAGACTTCGCAATTACCTTCTACTACAAATCCAAATTTTCTATTATTAATCCATTTTTTATATTATTAATCCATTGTATAATGACTGGACCTTGGATTAGATTGGAGAGCCCGATAGGAAATCGAAATAGTTGTGGAAGGGGGCGTAAGATACTTTATTATATACGAGGAACTCACGAAAATATTTCAGTGCTCAAGCATCCAATCAATTGAAATGAGGGTCAACAAAAAAAGAATAGGACCTATTATTCCTACATGTTCCATTAGTAACATTCCCTTGAGATGTTACTGCGTATTTTGCTTGGGTTTAATCTTTCCCGATTATAAATAATATAGGAATTTCTTCTAAAATGAGCGAATTTATTGGATTGGTTTATTAATAGTTTTCGTTCTTTTTGACTCTGCGCCATTGATTCTACTATTATTAGTGAGGAATAATGGAACAATTCCTTTATATTTATAGAGATAGGGGACATAATTCATATGGATATAGTAAGTCTTGCTTGGGCTGCTTTAATGGTAGTCTTTACTTTTTCCCTTTCACTCGTAGTGTGGGGAAGGAGTGGACTCTAGGGGTCCTACTAATTGAGTTAAGGAAGCAACCTGTATCAATATCAATTGCTTTCTAGACGGTTCTGCAACACGTTTGGAACAAAATAAAAATATCTTCATTTTGAAATTCCATTGGACTCGACTGGAGTAATGTATTATAGGAATCATCCTCTTTCAATCAAAGAGCTATTTCAACGATTCCCATGTTTGTAGTTCGAAAGGAAGAGGATCCCAGGAAATTTATTCGAAGCTAATTCTTCCTAAATTTTCTATTCCAATCAACGGCCTCTTCCTAGGTGATACTGAGGAGGGCCGGAACCTTTTTTTATTTTATTTTGATTTGTTTCTCTCTTTACTGTTCAAAGAAGAAGTGGTTTTGTTAAGTGTATACGCACTTTGTATGAGAAGGAAAGGATATAAACATAGTGGTTGTCTAACGAGATACTATGTAGAATAAGATCGTCAGGTGAGTCACATATTGCGCATTTACCGCTTTCGAATTTTTGAAATTGGATTTATACTTTATCGACTTATTTCATATCATGGTTCAGGCGTTAAAAATCAGTGAGGTTTACTCTTCCTTTTCGATGCCCGTGGAACTACTATCAATGGTTTACTTCTTGGGAATGTTAAAAAAAAAAGATTACTACGTGATTTTTTGAATATGCCTATATCTATCGCTTTTGCTTCATTGATTTGATTCTCTCAATAGATACCGAGATTCATATTGGAAATCAAAAATATAGTAATTCAAACTATAAGACATAGGAATAATTCAGATTGATCAGAACAAATAGATATAGCAAATAACTGGAATTGGATGCTATGTCAATCCCATATATGGAATTGATATTCACATATATCAAGATAATATTGTAGATTGATATATAGATCCATATCAAATGCAGCCTCTATCTTTATTTTATTCCAGGGGGCAGCTTTATAACAACAATCTAACTAATAAATAGTATGGTAGAAAGAAATAGATGAATCTTTCTACCATACTATCTATCTATTAGAATACTGCCGATTCTAGTCCACTCATTTCATTTAAGACAGAAAATTGG